TTGGTCTTTCAACTAAACCAACTAAACAATTGAAATTTACACTTTCGACTATGTATGAAGTCGTAACATTGTTTTTTACTGGCGGAGACACGAACAAATAAAAAAGTAAGAAGAAACAAAATTTAATTCGTTTCTTTTGTATACTTTGAAATACAAAAAATACACAATATCCATCTTTTCTTTTACCCGTTTTAGATACATAAAACTTAATTAATAAGGGGCTCCGACACTTAGATGAATAAGTATGTATCATGATCTATAACTAGAACACTGAATATGTATGTCGACCCATATCAATTAATTTGTAAAATATATACTCATACAAATTACTCATGTGCCAGGAACCAGATTTGAACTGGTGACACGAGGATTTTCAGTCCTCTGCTCTACCAGCTGAGCTATCCCGACCATTCACGACGCATCATCCTCATTTTATTTTAATATAGGACTTGGGTCTATGTCAATTAAAAAAATGAAAAGATATTACAAAGTAATATCCAGGCCCTGGTAGAATTTCTTGTATTTTCAAAAAGAAAACTTTGTAAGTTTCAATACAGTACAAATAATACAAATAATGATATGGATTGTTAATTATTTAATTTTATTACATTATTCAAAGATGCTCATTTGTACACGTATCATATATATCACATATAAGGCTTATGATGTGATAATAAAAAAAATTTCCGCTCAGATCGGTTTATGAAATAGTAGAGTGAGAATGACTAAGAACTATAAACAATTTTGAGTCACTAACAAAATGAGAAGATAAATAATTAGGGAGGCAACCAGGTCTTTTTGGGGATAGAGGGACTTGAACCCTCACGATTTCTAAAATCGACGGATTTTCCTCTTACTATAAATTTCTTTGTTGTCGATATTGACATGTAAAATGGGACTCTATCTTTATTCTTAATCCGATTAAAAAATTCTTCAAAATAAAAAGATTTATCGGACTATGATGGAGTGAATGTTTTGATCAATGAATATTTAATTCTTTTTTTTCTATCATATAAATAAATTATAGAACCGGTTGGAGTCGTCATTAATCATTTTTAATCATTTGGCGATAGTATTTCAGTAAGTATACATCCGTAAGTATACATATGTATATAGGTTTATCTTTCATCTTTTCGGAAGTTTCGATGGAAGGATTCCTTTATGAACACAATGCAGCCAACTCCATTTGTTAGAACAGCTTCCATTGAGTCTCTGCACCTATCCTTTATTTATTCTCGCTTTATGAAACCCTTGTTTGTTTTCATAAAACGGGATTTGGCTCAGGATTGCCCATTTTTAATTCCAGGGTTTCTCTGAATTTGAAAGTTATCACTTGGTAGGTTTCCATACCAAGGCTCAATCCAATTAAGTCCGTAGCGTCTACCAATTTCGCCATATCCCCCTTTTTTTGTGATATGATTAGGATCACACATATCATCATGCCGTTTACTCTTTTTGTTCATTTCCATTTATATTATGATTATGCTAAAACCGTTGAATTCATTAGATATCGATTCCTGTATTGAAAAGTGGTTTCTCCGATTTGATTTCGTATCTATCTTCTTTCATTTTTATTGGAGACCGTAGTTGGTCCAACTAGAAATTCAATATCGATATATATCGCATAACATATATCTATTATAATATATATGTATATTATATATATATGTCCCTATTCCTATCATTTTTAGTGTGCAATTTTGAATACTTGAACGGTCGATTCTTTTTTTTTCCTCTTAGGTTTCCCTTTTCCAAATGAAACCCTAGGAATGTTTTATTATGGTCTGGATTGCCCTTTTCTCTTCATATCCTCTTCTTAGGGCGGATCATAAAAAAAAAATGACAACGACAAAGGGTAATTTAGTATTTCAAATTTCAGTAATAGCCATATCTAATCGAATAGATATAATTAATCAATTAATCATTCCGTTAATTTACAATTAATTATTAATTCAATTTTTTTTATTATATAAATTCTATATTTTCACATTCAAATATATATATATATATATAATAAATATCGAATAAGATTATAACTTAATTAGTAGAATTACTATAATAATAATTATATTATATAATAGATTCTATTCCTAACCTTAGGTACAAAATTCTATTTCAAATTAGAATATAGAAAAATATATATATAGAAATAGAAAATTATGTACTAAAAAATTTGATTTCTAATTTCTATAGAATTTTTTTCTATAGAATTTATATAGTAAAATATTAAAAAAACAATATTAAATATTGAATAGTAATTAAGAGATTTTTTATTAATAAAATTTATTATTGATAAACATATATTTGAGAATATAAATCTAAATTAATATATCAAAACGAAATGTTTTTGAAAAACAAAAAAAAAAAATTAGATTTTCCATTTTTATTCGTTTCTATAGTTGAATTTTTCTACATTTATATCTATATCATAGTTATTATGAAATAACGAAATAACTAAGAATAAACAGTTAAGATCTCAGTAGTTTCCTAAACTAAATTA